GGCGTTTGCCCCCGATTGGATCGGGGGATCGAATTGATTATAGAAATATGAGTTTAATTAGTCGATTTATTAGTGAACAAGGAAAGATATTATCTAGACGAGTGAATAGATTGACCTTGAAACAACAACGATTAATTACTATCGCTATAAAACAAGCTCGTATTTTATCTTTGTTACCTTTTCTTAATAACGAGAAAAGGTTTGAAAGAACCGAGTCGACCGCCAGAGCTACTAGTTTTCGAACCAGAAATAAATAGACTTACTCTTCAATCGAATCCCAATCCGAATTCAAACGCGGATGGCTGTTTTGTTAGAAAAATCCAAGAATCTAGATTTCATTGTCGTAAGAAAAAAAGATTCACAGAGTCGGGGAAGAATAAATCTTTTTTTTGTTCGCTCAGTCCCCTTTTTATCAATTTTTTATCATACTAATTTTGACTATACCTTCCCGGAGTTTATTCTCCGGGGAACGTCATTTAAATTTTTTCGGTAGATTCCTTACAATCCCTTTCTTTTATGATCTCATTGGAAATCATATAAAGACAATTCCTATTTAATATAGCTATTTGCGCAAGTATTTTACGATTAAGAAGTAATTTCCTCTTGTACAAATCATGTATTAATCTACTATAACTATAGGATACCTTAGTCTCACGAATTACTGCATTTATCCGAGTAATCCACAAACGACGAAAATCTCTCTTTTGCCTATCTCTATCCCGATGAGCAGAAACCAAAGCTCTTATTTTCTGTTGAGTAATAGTTCGAGTCAGTCTTGAATGAGCCCCCCGAAAGCTTGATGCAAATAAACGAATTTTTGTTCTACGTTTACGAGCTACATATCCTCGTCTAATTCTGGTCATTGAATAAATAAAACTTTGATGAATAACTAATTGATTGTTTATTTCCGTTCTTTCAGTTATTCTTTTCCTCTTTACTGATCAATTAATAACAAAACGGATTCTTCCAATGTATAAAATCAAAATTCCAATGGCTTTTGCTACTATAACCTTCCCGACCACTATTTTTTTTTTAGGCATCTCGCCGCTAAATAAAAAATTCATTGATACCAGAATACCTAGTCAAAAAAAACAAGAGTAAATATGAATAGATAAAAGAATAGTGGTTCCGTCGTTTCTATGGTTACTTCTTAAACGGTGAGGTCCTCTCTATACACCGGAGCCCCTTCCTTAATCAATATTTATGATTTATGGGTAACTTGTACAGTTCACACCCTTTGGCTCTACCCATGAATTATTTAGATTATTTAGTAATAGGTCTTTCACAACGAGATCCGCCTATACAGTAACGGTATTTAATTATGAAATTTAGCTGGGTAGCTGACCCTGTGAGTCCGTTGTTGCAAAAGTGGGAACATCGTTTTCTTCTTATTTCCCCCGCTTAATGGATAACCCTTTTCTTTTTTCCCAATGGGGAATTTCTTTTCATCTTAAATTCAGGTGATTGGATTTGCACCAATGGAAACCATAAATTGCATACACAGGGATTTTTTTTCTAGGATAGTGAATGGAATTCTTCCATTCTATCCTATTCACTGGTACTGATCATTGATACTGGAAAAAGGCTTTCCTTTCTTGTTTGTGTACCAGCTCATGATTTGAACGCGTCACACATACACCCTAGTACATGTTCCTCGGCGCTGAGGACATCCCCGAAGAGCGGGGGATTTCGTGACATTTTTTATTGGCTGTCTTGTGTTTCTAATAAGTTGTTTAATCGTTGGCATGCTGAATCATATACATACTAGGCTGGTTTAGATCGATCTTAACCGGATTATTATCAATTGCTTCTATTTAGATTCTATTTACTAGACTATTAAACGCGGTAAGAATCTAAATAAAATCACAGATTGACGCGAAATCTTTGCTAGTTTCATTCAACCAACCGCTACAAGATCAACAATTCCATGAGCTTGGGCTTCTGTTGCTGACATAAAAACATCCCTTTCCATATCTTCGGATACAATCCATAAGGGTTTGCCCGTTCTTTGTACATAAACCCTTGTGATGGTTTCACGCAGTTTCAGTAGTTCTTCCGCTTCCAGGATAAATTCTCCCGTTTGTGCCTCATAAAAAGAGCTGGCGGGTTGATGGATCATTACCCTGATGATAAATCAATGGTTTCTCTATCTTGCATAATGAGGTGAAAACAAAAGAATAAAAAAAAACGATAAATTGAACAACCGTACAGGCATCTTTTGTGCAGTGCATACGGCTCTATAATGGAATTTACCTTGACCTTCCATCGAATTAAAGAGAAAATATAGGATCTATAAGACCCGGATTGGCAAATGGTCCAATTACCACCCTTCCTTTCAGGCAAGTTAAAAAATACTATGATGGTTCCGTTGCTTCATATATTTATGGCCTCTGTGATTCAGCAATCCCAAAGTTTCTTTTTGAGCTAAGGAAAATTTGATTTCTTTTTTTTTCTACTCTATAGAGTAGAAAAAAAAGTTTGTGACGCTGAAATGGATTCC